TTGCGAGAGAGATGTTTTAGAACCTGCGCCCCGGGGGCAAGAACAACCAACCTTTACGTTGCTAACTTGAAGTATGCTTCTTCTCATGTAGTGACGGAAGGCTTCCTTTTTCGTCTCGACAAAGAGGAAAAGAATCATATTGAAAACGCTCCTAACCCCTTCGTAGAGCCGTGTATTGTAAGTGATCCGAACCTGCCCGGAGCGAGCCCCCCATAGAGGCAAGTGAAGTTGGTGAGCCGTATGATGGGCAACTATCTCCTGCGGTTCGGAGAGGACTCAGCTGTTAGTTAGTACCCCCTTGGTTTCGGGGTGGACCCTTTCACTCTATTTTATTATATACGCTTAGCGAAAAGAATGTTTTTTGATACACCTAGGACATGGATTCTATATGAACCAATGGATCGTGACAAGTCGTTACTACTAGCAATGACTTCCTCTTTCATTACTTCATCCTTTCCATATCCCTCTCCCTTGTTCTCAGTGACTCATCAAATGGCACTCAGTTCATATCTTTAAGTTCGATCATTGACAAGGTTCAAAGAAAGGGTGGGCCATTGATAAAGAATCGATTCCAAACCACAATGCTAGCAGATGGCGGGCCTCCGCTTTTTCTTTTTATGAAACCTGCCAGTGATTATGAACTCAAATAAAAAAGGACAAAAAATGAGGATTATTCGCCTCTTTGTTCAAAAGACAAAATAGACGTGCGTGGCCTGTGGTTGGTGGTTCTTACAATGTTCGTTCAATCCAGCAGCATTCTTCTTTTTCTTAACTTAAGGAGAGGGAGGAGACAGACTTGGGACCTATGAACGGAACAACACAACAAACATGATGAAATGCAGAAGAATGAACGGGAGGCGTCGGAGGAAGGACTGACGAACTACTTACTTGTGTTTGGTTAACTACTTGACTGACTTGGGGTTCTTTCTCGTAAGTGGTACACCTACACCCTGCACGCACACTCACTATATCTATATACGTGTTGATAGCCTTTCGCAAAAAGCCCCTCTCTCTCTACTACATACAGTTGTTTCAGGCCGAACAATAGCAAGGTATTAGGCCCGGATCCTCTTATTGTTCGGGTACGAAGCTACGCTATTCAAAGCATCGAGCGAGAGTTAGGTTGTCCAGTTCCAGAACCAATGCAAGCAACCCAACAAGCAACGGCGCCCTAGCGAAAGCCGTTGCGCTAACGAACAAGCAACGGCGCCCTAGCGAAAGCCGTTGCGCTAACGCCCGTTTTCTTGCTGGGAGAATAGTTTACTGGGAACTTCTTCCGTTGTTTCTTATCAGCACCGCTGCCCCGCGGATTCTTGCGCTGTCCATACTGCAAAAGAGATTGAGCTGCTGGCATCAAGGGTCCGAAATTATATGCTGCTGCAGAAGCGGAATCGAAGGGGTTGGTTGGAAGGTAAGGATAGCATGATTGGCTGGTGGTTGGTTCATGAGGGGTGCATGATTAACGGATCAACACATATTTTTAGGTTTTTCAAAAGAAAGAGAAATGACAACGGGGGCTTTGATGATGTCTACGTATTATATGGTGGTATTGGCACCATAGGCCCTATACGGGCCCAACCAACTTATCAGTCCAGACTTTGGGATTTGTGGCCCACCTCTTGGATGGCCCATAGCTCAAGGTCGTGCTGATCCAATGATCCTAACCGTCTGTTGTAGACACCAGTGAGATCAACTGGGTTGTGAGCTCTTTGATCATTTGATGCTTTTTCCTTATAATAATAAAATAAGGACCTTTGTAACACTTTTCTAATATTTGTAGTTTTCATTCCTATCCGACTAGCTAGCCTTTAGGGTTGGACCAAAAGTATTCCCTATAGATCTAGTTTGTTCCAGGTAATAAGCTGCATACCTTAAGTGCCCTGGTAGCTCTTCAAGTGAGTTTGCTTCCCCTTCGCTGGAGACTGGGCTAAAATGCTCTCAAAGTAAGTAATGGTCCAAGTAGAAGGAGCATAATCGAAGAAAGATGGTTGCGTATTCTAAGTAGTTGATCTCACGTGCTATCCAAAAGTCTTCCCGATTCCTGTTGAGTACACAATTCATACTTTTAGTTCGTTTACACAGTACGAGAAAGACAATTCTAAAGAATGGGACTCAAGCAACATTTTTAGATTCTATTCTTTCATATAGCAATAGCATCAACATGACAATAACATTACAAAGCGATATAGGCATTTATCCCATCCATCAACCGAGAAAGACACCTACGTTACACTAACAGGAGCGCGCTTCTTTATTCAAAACAAAAATACATTATGAAATGAACCCACATATAAAAGTGGGCTGGTCTGCTCATTATTTTTGTTCTTACATTTCTTCAAAACCGGTGCTTGTCACACCCAAGAGATTGAGATGATTAGCCAGCACCAGATGAAAGTTTTTTTCGGATTGGACTCGGCTGGAGTGAGATCGATAGTTGGAAATAGATGGACTGACTGAAGGGCTTGACTTGCGGTTCCAGGCTTAGATTTACCAGTTAACT